TTTTTGATCCCCTCTCCTACAAATAAACTTGTAATACCGACTCCATTTGTAATTCCATCAATTACTCGTCTATCAAAAAACTGAGTTAATCCAACCAGTCCTCTTAGACCAGTATTTAAGGTTATTGCATAAAAACTATCTATGTAACCACGATTATACGACCAATTATATATAAGATTGACTATTTTGTCCCAAAGACCTCTTTTAGGACCCATTTTAACAAATGAATTAATTAAATCCAAATTCTGTAAAAAAGAAAAAACAGGCCTATATAAAAAGAACGCAAAAAAGATTCCTACGTAAGCTATACTGACTGACAAAATTGCATTTGTAAGAAATTCATACCAATCCACCGAATTGCTCGAATTTGGATGTAAAAGGTTTATATATGGAGTTAACAATTTTGATAATATATCCAATTCCATTCCTCTATAATCAAAAGGAGTTCCGATAAAACCAACACACAAAGTAACGAATCCTAATATAAGAAGGGGAAAAAGCATAGTATTTTCTGATTCATAAGGATATGGAGAATTTTCTTTATTTCTAAAATGAGTAAATGTAATAAGGGGTTGCGTTCCTTTTTTTACATTCCTATCAATTGAATATGCTTTCTTCGAAAAAAAAGTAACTCCTTGATTCTTTTTCGCTGTTGATAAAAAAAACTTTTTATTTATTACTTTCTGTCCTTCTTTACCCCAGATGGATATTGAATAAAACGAGCTGTTTTTTTTACCGCTGAAATATTGAGAATAGACGTTTAAATGCCCTTCAAAAGTAAGTAAATACATCCGAAACATATAAAATGCAGTTAATCCTGCTGTGAAATAAGCTATTATCGCGAAAATAGGTGAATATAACCAACTATCGCTAAGGATTTCATCCTTTGACCAAAAGCAAGCAAGAGGTGGAATACCACAAAGAGAAAGTGTACCTATCAAAAAAGCTGTTTTTGTAATTGGCATATATTTTGTTAAACCGCCCATAAGAGCCATATTCTGACTTTGATTTGGAGAATATCCAACAATACTTTCCATAGAATGAATAATGGACCCGGAGCCTAAAAATAATAATGCTTTCGAATAGGCATGGGTGATCAAATGAAATAAAGCAGCTCGATATGATCCCATACCTAAAGCTAACATAATATAACCCAACTGTGACATTGTAGAATAAGCTAAACTTCTCTTAATGTCTCTTTGGGCAAGAGCCAAAGTGGCTCCTAACAGTACTGTTATTATACCTATCAAAGAAATTAGATTCATTATGTAAGGTATAACTGTGAAAAGAGGGTAAAGTCGAGCTACAAGAAAAATTCCCGCTGCTACCATAGTAGCAGCGTGTATAAGAGCTGAAATAGGGGTAGGCCCCTCCATGGCATCAGGTAACCATACATGAAGGGGGAATTGTGCAGATTTAGCAACTGCACCAAGGAATAATAGGGCGGCACACAGAGTAAGAAATAACGAATTTAAACCATTATTCTGAATCAAGTTAGTGACTATTTTAAACGAATCTCGAAATTCGAAACTACCCGTTATCCAATAAAGACCTAAGATTCCTAATAATAAACCAAAATCCCCTACACGATTAGTTACAAACGCTTTTTGACAAGCATTAGCTGCAATTGGTCGTGTGAACCAAAAACCTATTAATAGATACGAGCACATTCCAACTAACTCCCAAAAAATATAAATTTGTATTAAATTTGAACTAGTAACTAATCCCAACATGGAAGTATTGGAAAAACTCATATAAGCAAAAAATCTCAAATATCCTTCATCATGAGACATATAATTATCACTATAAATAAGAACCATAATTCCAACAGTAGTGATTAAGATTAACATAATAGAAGTAAGTGGATCGATCAAGTCGCCAAACTCTAAAGAAAAATCATTATTTATGGTCCAAGACCATAAATATTGATAGATGGAGCTACCATTCATTTGTTGAATAGACAGATCGATTGAAAAAAGCATAACTATACTTAGTAATAAAACACTAGGAAAAGCCCAAAGACGGCGGAGATTTTTTGTTGTCGTTGGAACAAGGAGAAGCCCCACCCCTATTGCTATAGGAACTGGAAGTGGAACGAAAGGTATGATCCATGCATATTGATATGTATGTTCCATAAGAAAATAAAACTTTTTTTTTGTTTCCAATTCACCAGCTCTTATATCTTTCGGAAGGAGCAATAAAATAAAAAAGAACTAAAATATAATTTTGAATTTTTAAATCTTTCTAATTCTTTCCCCCCCAAAAAAACTCAGAAGTTACAATCGGTCAAAAGAGCAAGTCATTTTTGAAAAGGTACCACTTAGTGATTAACGAGGATATTTATGAAGATACAGAATCAGAATATGCAATTTCAATTTCTTTATTATTATAAGAATCCATATTCATTGATCAAGGAAAAAAAATGAAGTAATTTAATTATAGTAAAAAAGTACTTTATTCTGGTATATAAGATCCCTTTATTGAGCATAGGATCTAGCAAAAGCTTGACCCCAAAAAAGACCTTGCGATTTTAGTTAGTATATTCGGAAGACTTTACTAATACTTCTCGAGTGACTTCCATTCCATCAAAACAACGGATACTTCTAGGAAACTTTACGATATCCGGCCCTTTGATACCCACGACTTTGAAAAAAGGACTTATTGAAATGACTTTAGTGTTTATTATATTAACAGATTAAATATTAGTCTCATTCCTATTTTGAAATTTTCATTTAATTAAGGGGTACTGCACTCTATTGATGAATAGATAGAAAAAAGGTTACAGTATTTTTCTCTTAAATTAAGGTAAGCGTTTTCCAATTTTTCCCTTCTTTTTTTATAAAAAAAAAGAATACGATGAGCCGTAGCCCCCTTTTTTATGACAGCGGTGATACAGATATAAATTCAAACGAAGATTAGTATAGAAAAAATCTTCTTTATTGGGATATTGTATGTAAGAAAAATGGGAATCAAAGTATTCCAAAAATAATGAAAAAAGAGGATATCCAACTTTTCTCCAGAAATACTCTATGGGACTCACACGTCTCCATATTGTATATTATCAAGAAAGTATGATCTAGGGATAAATATATATAGCTAAAGAAATAAATGACGCATTTTGAACAATACATGTCTTTCACATCCAACTATAACAATGAGTAACCTCTTTATTTTTAAATGGCCGTTCCAAAGAAACGTACTTCTATAACAAAAAAGCGTATTCGTAAAAACATTTGGAAAAGAAAAGGATATTTAGCTGCGCTAAAAGCTTTTTCCTTAGCAAAATCTCTTTCGACTGGGAATTCAAAAAGTTTTTTTGTGCAACAAACAAATAAACAAGTCTTGGAATAATCTAAATCCATATGCCTCGATGAATTTGCTAATTAAATTGATAAGATGAACGATTCATTCCCATTAACTCATATATTTTTTTTACTGATCAATATGAGGCAGCACTATCGATTGTAGTATTTAGAATAGGAAGCCTTTACGTTTCCTGAATACAAAAAAAAAGTACTATGTTTTTTTGTTCAAACAAAAAAACATAGTACTTAAGCACAAGATAGAAGGTTTCGCTTTTATTTTTAGGATTTTCTTATTAATGACTATGCATACAATGGATTCTTTCATTTTGTTCGGACCCATGAATAAAAAAAGAATGAATAAAGAAAGGGGCTTTTTTACTTCTATACCTAAATTGGGGGCAAAACTCTCTAGTCTAGTTCCAACTAATCCGTTTTGGTAGAACTGAAACTCTCGATAAAGTCCATCGTTAAAATGAAAACCCTCCTATAAGAGATTTTTGAACGTTCAAATAGAAATTTGAGTGAGCCTTTATTTGTTATTTTCTTTTTTCCTAAAAAATATTACATTGAATTGACTCCTTATAATCTCGACGTTTGAGTGCAGATGGGCTATTATGCTTTCGAGCAAGCCGCTATGGTGGAATCGGTAGACACGCTGCTCTTAGGAAGCAGTGCTAGAGCATCTCGGTTCGAGTCCGAGTGGCGGCATCTTCTAAAAGAGATACAATAAATCCTATAATGAAAATGAAATGAATTACTCATTTACGTTCTAGTGTTAAAGGACTCCCTTTTTATTTTAGGATTTTTTATGATATTTTCGACTTTAGAACATATATTAACTCACATCTCTTTTTCAATCGTTTCAATTGTAATTACGATTTATTTGATGACCTTATTAGTCCACGAAACCATAGGACTACATGATTCATCAGAAAAGGGCATGATAGCTACATTTTTCTGTATAACAGGATTATTAGTTACTCGTTGGATTTATTCGGAACATTTCCCCTTAAGTGATTTATATGAATCATTAATATTCCTTTCATGGGGTTTTTCCATTATTCATATGGTTCCTAAAATATGGAATCATAAAAATGATTTAAGCGCAATAACCGCACCAAGTACTATTTTTACCCAAGGATTTGCTACTTCAGGTCTTTTGACTGAAATGCATCAATCCACAATATTAGTACCCGCCCTTCAATCTCAGTGGTTAATGATGCACGTAAGTATGATGATATTGAGCTATGCAGCTCTTTTATGTGGATCATTATTATCAGTATCTCTTCTAGTCATTACATTTCGAAAAAGCCTAGGAGTCTTTGGTAAAAACAATCATTCATTAATTGGGCTGTTTTCCTTTGATTTTGATGAGATTCAATATGTAAATGAAAGAAGCAATGCTTTACTAAACAATTCTTTACTTTTATTTAGAAATTATCACAGGTATCAATTGATTCAGCAATTGGATCGTTGGAGTTATCGTGTCATTAGTCTAGGATTTATCTTTTTAACGATTGGTATTCTTTCAGGAGCAGTGTGGGCTAATGAGGCATGGGGGTCATATTGGAATTGGGACCCCAAGGAAACTTGGGCATTTATTACTTGGACTATATTTGCTATTTATTTACATATTAGAACCAACCAAAATTTTCAAGGCACAAATTCCGCAATTGTAGCTTCTATGGGATTTCTTATAATTTGGGTATGCTATTTTGGGGTCAATCTATTAGGAATAGGCCTCCATAGTTATGGTTCATTCACATTAGCATCTTAATTGAAGTGACCTAATACATAGAAATAGCATATGTAATGAAAGTTTGTGTGAGTTTTAGAGAACCGTTTCCATTACTACTTGATGGAAACGGTTCTCTAAAACTCCAAACGTATTTGATTACAATTCACTTCTTTTTTTACTTAAGATTAAGATAAGGAAAAATAAGACTTATTTTTCTTTTATTGTCCACCGAATTTTTTTCTCACAGCTTTTTCTTTTATGTCTTATTCATGCAATGCAAACTATCGAGAGAAGTAATTAGATAAAATAGCTTCTACTTTGTCAACTGACAGTGAAAGAACAAAATCTGGATAAATACCAATGCCTATTACTGGCAGAAAGATACAGATTGAAACAAAAAGTTCTCGTGGTCCAGAATCAAAAAAATAAGAATTTTGTACATTAAATTGCTTGTATCCATAAAACATCTGTCGTGACATAGATAATGAATAAATAGGAGTTAATATCATTCCAATTGCCATTATAAAAGTAATTAGTATTTTTGGCATTAAAAGATATTTGGGGCTGGTAATTATGCCAAAAAATACTACCAATTCGGCAACAAAACCACTCATTCCCGGCAATGCAAGAGAAGCCATCGAGAAACTACTGAACATTGTAAATATTTTTGGCATTGGGATAGCTATTCCTCCCATTTCGTCGAGATAAACGAGACGTATTCTATCATAACTCGTTCCTGCCAAGAAAAAAAGCGCCGCACCAATAAATCCATGAGAAATTATTTGCAAAATGGCCCCGTTGAGTCCCATATCGGTTACGGAGGCTATTCCTATAATTGTAAAACCCATATGAGATACGGAAGAGTAGGCTATTCTCTTTTTTAAATTGCGTTGCCCAGGAGAAGTTAAAGCTGCATAGATTATTTGCACTGTGCCTACAATAATCAACCAGGGAGAAAAAATGGAATGAGCATGGGGTAATAATTCCATATTGATCCGAACCAACCCATATGCTCCCATTTTTAATAAGATTCCGGCTAGAAGCATACATGTACTGTAATGTGCTTCTCCGTGGGTATCTGGTAACCATGTATGTAGAGGTATAATCGGTGATTTGACAGCATAAGCAATAAGAAAACCAAAATAGAATATTATTTCTAATCCCACAGGATATGATTGATTCGCTAATGTTTCAAAATTTAATGTTGGTTCGTTAGAAGCATATAAACCCATGCCAAGCACTCCCAGTAAGAGAAAAATAGAACCCCCTGCAGTGTACAAAATAAACTTTGTAGCTGAGTACAAACGCTTCTTCCCTCCCCACATGGATAAAAGTAGGTAAACAGGAATTAATTCTAACTCCCACATGATAAAAAAAAGTAAAAGATCTCGAGAAGAAAAAGGTCCTATTTGACCGCTGTACATTGCTAACATCAAGAAATGGAACAATCGTGAATCCCGAGTAACGGGCCGGGCCGCTAAAGTGGCTAAAGTTGTGATGAATCCCGTCAATAAAATAGGTCCTATGGAAATTCCATCGATTCCGAGTCTCCAATGAAAATCAAAAAAATTAATCCATTTAAAATCCTGTTCTAATTGAATTAATGGATCGTCCAATTGGAAATGATAACAGAAAACATAGGTTGTTAGAAGCAGTTCTACTAGGCATATAGATATTGTATACCATCGGATGACCTTATTTCCTCTATGAGGGAAAAATAAAATGGAAAAACCCGCGAATATCGGCAAAACAACAATTATTGTTAACCAAGGAAAAAAATTCGTAGTAAAGACAAGATAAGATACACTTTGACCAGAAAACCCCGTACTCGAGAAAATAGCCTATTTCGAGCACGGGGTTTTGTCGGTAAAGATAAAAAAATGGATTCAAGTTAAGCTTTCTGGAACGTATCAATAAGCTAGACCCATGCTGCGAGTTGTCTCATGCCATAAATAAACTCGAACACTCAAGAAATCTGTTGGACAAGCGGATTCACATCTCTTACAACCTACACAGTCTTCTGTTCTTGGAGCAGAAGCTATTTGCTTAGCTTTACATCCGTCCCAAGGTATCATTTCTAATACATCTGTGGGACAGGCTCGTACACATTGAGTGCACCCTATGCATGTATCATAAATCTTTACTGAATGTGACATTGGATCTATCCACTTTTTAAACATCATAAATTTTCGATCTAGTAAAAAACTGAATCATATATTGTAGACACCAGACGAATCAATAATTAACCAAAATTGTTTTCTAAGAAATTGACTTATATATTTGGTCATGAGAGAGAGCCAAGATACTTTGATTTATTACTCTTTAGCAAACATAGGCATATGCCTCTGTCGTATATAATATTAATTATAATTGAAAAATATTTGATTCGGTATTTGTATGATTAACACATTAATCTAATTACCATTATTTATTCAACAAATTAGATTGATTGATACGAATTGATTTTTTGTTACGATAAATTGACGAAACAATGGCTGGCCCAATAGCTGCTTCAGCGGCTGCAATAGCTATAACAAAAATGGAAAAAATGTCTCCTTTTAATTGGCGACTATCAAATAAATCAGAAAATGTTACGAAATTCATATTAACTGCATTCAGTATAAGCTCAAGACACATAAGTGCTCTAACCATATTTCGACTTGTGATCAATCCATAAATACCAATAGAAAATAAATAGGCACTCAAAACAAGTTCATGTTCAAGCAGCATTAACCAAACCCTCCTCAATCTGAATTTCTTTAATTTCAATATGAACAACAATTCAACCTTAACTAATTTGGTTGACTCGAATCTAACAAGTACAGAACTTAAGGAAGATATTGGTAATAGATTGAACTAAAAGAAAAAATTTACATTTTATACCTGAAAAATCTGACCGTGTAATTGAAGGAAAATGGGTAGGCTAAGACAGAACCAAAGAATTCTTTTTCTTGGTATTTATTACTGACGAGCCATAGTAATTGCACCTATCAAAGAAACTAAAAGAATTATAGAAATAAGCTCAAAAGGAAGAAAAAAATCGGTTGATAAATGAATCCCAATTTGTTGACCTTTATTTATTAAATCTTGCTCCAAAATCTGGTTTGATCTTGTAGTCCAAATAACCCCGTACCATGACGTATCTGGGATAGTAGTAATTAGTGAAACAAAAATACTTGTACAAACCAGTGAAGTTACCCCATCCCCAACAGTCCAAAGACTGAAATCATTGTAATATTCTGAGTCGTTCATGAACATCACAGCGAATATGATTAAGACATTTATGGCTCCTACATAAATAAGGAGTTGTGCAGCAGCTACAAAATGGGAATTCGATGGAATATGAAATAAGGATATACAAACAAGAACCAATCCCAACGAAAAGGCAGAAAAAATTGGATTAGTAAGTAATACTACTCCTAGACCTCCTACTATAAGACCCAATCCCAAAAAAACTAAAAGAAAATCATGTATTGGTCCAGTTAAATCCATTATATGTAAAATAAGAGATAAATAAGTCGAAATGTTTCATAATCTTATTGACTAGACCAGAAAAAGAAAGTTACCCTGTTTTTATGATAAGTTACTTATTTTATTTAATCCTATACGGGTGTGGGTTGATGTAGATAGATTAATTCATTCCATTTATCTATCCGATTGCTTTATATATTCATATATTTCGAAATTATCGCGGATATATTTAATTCTTTTTTATCCAAAGTAAGCCGTGATTCTCGCGAATCGCCAATCAATAAGCGTGCTTTTTTTAGTTATTAACTGAGCAAAATAAAAGAAGCTCCGCTCCTTTAGATTAAAACGGAATATTAGTAATCGGTAATAGTTCTTGAATCAAGGAGTTTACCTGTGGCTTTTTTTATTTGAGTAGAATTCATAATGGTTCGAATCGTGTAATCCCCAATTACTGTCATTGGTAATCGACCCAAAGCAATTTGATTATAATTCAATTCGTGACGATCATAAGTAGAAAGTTCATATTCTTCAGTCATGGATAAACAGTTTGTTGGACAATACTCGACGCAGTTCCCACAAAAAATACAGATTCCAAAATCAATACTATAGTTAAGTAATCGTTTTTTTCGAATATCCGTTTCCAATTTCCAATCAACAACAGGCAGATCTATAGGGCATACACGAACACATACTTCACAAGCAATGCATTTATCAAATTCAAAGTGGATTCGACCGCGGAAACGCTCCGATGTGATCAATTTTTCATAAGGATATTGAATAGTTACAGGTAAACGATTCGTGTGAGATAAGGTAATCATGAAACTTTGACCAATATACCTTGCTGCTCTTACTGTTTGTTGACCATAATTAATGAACCCAGTTACCATAGGGAGCATATCGTGAATATCTATGAATAATTTTCAGTTTCTTTCTCTTGTTTGAGAGAAGTTCTAAATCGAGAATAGAATATCGTATGCCCTTAGAGTGAAAAGAGTTGGAAAGAAGTCGTCAATAATAGATTACCTAGAGAAATAGGTAAAAGAAACTTCCACCCAAGATTTAATAGTTGGTCCATTCTCATCCTAGGTAAAGTCCATCTTGTTGTAATAGAAATGAACAGGAACAAATAAGCTTTAGCTAATGTAATAAAAATACCAATTGTCATTCCAAAGACTCCACCCACTTCATTAATTTCGAAATGAGGAAGAAATATGTACGGAAGAGAAAGATTCCAACCCCCTAAATAAAGAACTGTTACAAATAATGAAGAAACTAGTAGATTTAGATAGGAAGCAACATAAAATAAACCAAATTTGATACCTGAATATTCGGTTTGATAACCTGCTACTAATTCTTCTTCGGCTTCTGGTAAATCAAAGGGTAACCTCTCACATTCTGCTAGGGAAGAAATTACAAAAACCGCAAAACCTATAGGTTGACGCCACAGATTCCACCCCCAAAAACCATATTTTGACTGCGCCTCAACTATATCAACTGTACTTGAACTGTTAGATAATTATAGTAGGTGATAACATCACTGCTTCCATCGCTATTGCAGAACCGTACATGATACTTCAGCCTCATACGGCTCCTCGATGGCCTTAACTAAATCTAAGGACTGTTTCGATATTATCTCGATATGTGTTAGTAGTATAGATAGAGTCAAGATGTATCGAGGAGTCACAAATTAAACCAATGCAATTCCGTCTGCTATAATAGAAAAAGGGTGCTTCCGAATTGATCTTATCCTTTATAATTTTAGTTTGTCTTTATTCAGTAATAACTTAATCCTTGAATAAAATACTCGTTATCTAAGTAGGTATTTCAACCCTTTAATTTCGTTTCTATTCTTCTTTCTAAGAAAAGAAAAGTAAAAGTGGGCTCAAAAAATAAAGGATTACTTCGTTCCTGATAATTATTTATTTAACCTGTGGATAGGACCATACTCGGGATCGGGATCGTGGGGAAGTACTACTTGATCGTTTCTACCAACTTAAAGCCCCATTATGATTCCTTTTATGCAGAAATACCCTTCTTTTTTGGTAATTTACATTATCTCCGTTACTAATCCTTTGTGTATCTTGGTGTTCCTAACCGTCCACTCATTTTTGCTTGATCCCCGGTATGGTAATACATACAATAAAATAGTTAAAACAAAACTCCAGCCAGGTGATCTTTTCTACCCGCTTCAAACCGTGATGACTAATCAATCAACCTTGGGGTAATTTATCTTTTTTCTGCTTAACTCTTGTACATAGGGAATGAGTCTCAACCTTTTTACTGCTAATTTAGAAGCTGTTTTGTTTCACTCATATAATTATCTGGTTTAGGTCATCACCCCGAATGATGAATAAAAAAACGAGGATCTCTATTCACTTCATTCAACTTCTTTTTCTTTCCTAGAAAAAAATTAGGTAAAAGTTACTGCCCCGACGAATCGCACGTAGAGATATTGATAACACACATGGAGTTAATGGTATTTCATAACTAATAGATTGAGCAGCAGCTCGTAGACCACCTAAAAAAGAATATTTATTATTTGACCCATATCCTGACATAAGAAGTCCAATAGGAGCAATACTTGCAATAGAAATCCATAAAAAAACACCTAGACTGAGATCAGCTAAAACAAGACGATATCCAAACGGAATTACTGAATAACTTAGTAAAATGGATATGACTGCTATAGAGGGCCCGAGACTGAATAAAAAAATATCGCCTCTAGATGGGAGAAGATCCTCTTTAAAAAGCAATTTTGTCCCGTCTGCTAGAGCTTGAAGAATTCCCAAAGGACCCGCGTATTCAGGTCCAATACGTTGTTGTACCCCCGCAGATATTTTTCTTTCTAACCACACAATCACTAGTATTCCTATCGTGATTCCCAATACAGGAGTAAAAATAGGGACAAGCAACCATATAAGACCATAGACCCCTTTTAAGGATTCCAATCTGGAAAAAGAATTGATAGCCTGTAATTCTGTCATATCAATTATCATATTAACGATCAACTTCTCCCATAATGATATCTATACTACCTAGTATCGTCATAATATCAGCCAATTTCATTCTTTTAACTAACTGAGGAAGAATTTGCAAATTGATAAAACCCGGAGGACGAATTTTCCATCTCCAAGGAAAAGCACTATGATCCCCTATCAGAAAAACCCCCAATTCCCCCTTTGGAGCTTCTACTCTCACATAAAGTTCTTGTTTCGACAATTCAAAACTAGGAGAAGTTTTTTTACTAATAAATCGATAGTCAAAATCATTCCAGTCGGAATCCCTTGCTTTATCAAAGCGTCGGGCTTCTAAATTTTCATAAGGCCCTCCCGGAATTCCTTCCAAAGCTTGTTGAATAATTTTGATGGATTCTGTCATTTCACCGATTCGGACTAAGTAACGAGCTAATGAATCCCCTTCTTTTTGCCATTGTACGTCCCAGTCAAACTCGTCGTAACACTCATAATGATCAACTTTACGAAGATCCCATTGTATTCCGGAAGCTCGTAACATTGGTCCTGATAAACCCCAATTTATTGCCTCCTCTCCACCAACAACGCCGACCCCCTCAACTCGTTCTAAAAAAATGGGATTTCGCGTAATAAGCTTTTGATATTCAGCAACCCCGGTTAAAAAATAATCGCAGAAATCTAAACATTTATCTATCCAGCCATGAGGTAGATCAGCAGCTACTCCTCCAATACGAAAATAATTATGCATCATTCGCATACCTGTGGCAGCTTCGAATAGATCATAGATCAATTCTCTCTCTCTGAAAATATAGAAGAAAGGAGTCTGCGCGCCTATATCCGCCATAAAAGGGCCAAGCCATAACAAATGAGAAGCTATACGACTCAGTTCCAACATAATTACTCTGATATAACGGGCTCTTTTAGGAACTTGAATATTTCCCAACTGTTCTGGTCCATTTACCGTTATTGCCTCGGTAAACATAGTAGCTAAATAATCCCAACGCGTTACATAAGGCAGATATTGTATAATTGTTCGGTTTTCCGCTATTTTTTCCATCCCTCTGTGTAAATAACCCAATATAGGTTCACAGTCAATAACGTCTTCACCATCTAGAGTAATGATGAGTCGAAGAACGCCATGCATCGATGGGTGGTGAGGACCCATATTGACTATCATGAGGTCTTTTCTTGTAGCTGATACAGTCATATTTTTTCCCCGAGTCATTATTCCATGAATTGCTGAAAACGAAACAAAGTTCATCAAAATTCAAGATCTAATAAATCAAATAATTCAAACTAAATCTTCAAATTAAATTAACTAGTCTTTGGCTCCCGAATATCCAACCGACCAATTAATTCTTTATAACGTATTCTATTTTTTTTGACAAATAAGCCAGCAACCGCGACCGTTTTCCCAGAGTTTTCCATAGACCTCTCTAAGATAAAAAGTCTTTTTCGCAATTCTAAATGGGAAGTGAGTCTCCGTATTTTATTGGTGAAACTTAATACTTGAAATTCAACGGACCCCCTTTTTTCTTCTTTTGTTTTGCTTCTTGCGCAATAAATGAGATGAATGTATTTTTTATCATTATCATAAAAAGAGCGCTTCTCCCCTTTTTCTTTCTTTTATACAGAAATTTAGTTTATCGATCAGTAAAAATAATACCAGTTTTTTAATCTGGTTCTGGTATACACAAAAAATTTATTTTTTCATATACTACCCTTTCCTTTCAAATTTACCGAAAAATCCAGTTTGCAATTTCATTAGGATATGGATACAAAAGGATAATCGAGTTCTTCAACTCCCTCCAAAAAAGAAAAGGAAAAATTGAACTGAAGAAGATTCTTAGGTCATTAAATCAATATCCTATACGGGAAACCAGAATAAAAATTAATATAATACAAATGGTTTGCCTTCATATATCATGCCATATCTGACATGTTATCGATAGGAAGGAGATTTACCATTCCATCAATTAATGGTAAATCGTGGATACATATATATCCTTGACATACTGAAACGACTTCCATTACTGGTATCAAACCAATAGCGATTCATACAAGCTAAATCCTCTAATCGATAATTTGGCCAAAGAAAAAATTTCATTTTAAGACCTTTATTTCTATCTAAATTCTTTGGATCTTTATCAAGATGCTTGCTCTCATCCAAAAAAGTGCCGCAGTTCTTTATGTTGTTCTTTTTGTAAAATGGTTTATTTCTATCCAGAACGTTTATTTTTTCCGAGTTTAAACAAATTTGAATTCTCAATTCTCTACGACATCTAGGAGCTAAAATATTTTCAGGAACAATAAAAGCATAATTTTTTTCATTTCTCTTCTCAAGCAACCTTTCATGTCTATGTCTTTTAATGGATTCATCAAAAGAATTATTATAACCGTTTTCTTTTTTTTTTTTTCTATTAGTTTGGTGATTACTCTTATGGACCAGTGAAATAGCTATGGTTTGGTACATAATAAATAGTCCATCCCCTTGTATAGACAGGCGAACAGGTTCAATAATCAATACTCCTTTGTTTATCAATTCTGTAAGATTTAGATCTTTTTGAATCAGCAATATATCCAGACGCATTTCTCCTCTTTGAATAGAGGATATAGCTATTTGCTTTGGATTGTTCAGTCTAAGCAGGAGACAATATATCTGGATACTATTGATTATTCTTTGATCCAAAGAACCGTGCCATCTTAGTTGAAAAAGAAAATATCTTTTCAGGAAGAAATCTAGTTCCGCTTCTGTGGTGCTTTTCCATTTATTTTGATTTCGACTCTTTTTAATGTATGAATCACCGTAATCCTCTTTAACCTCTTTTTCTTGGTTTGATAGATCTGATCCAAGATTTTCTTGGGCTGATTCTTCTTTTTCTTCTTGATTTTGATTTTCTAATTCAAGATCAAGATCTTTTTTCTTTTCACTAGTGGTTTGATTTCCATTAAAATGGAAAAGAAGTGATTTTGTTGGTATAATCCACGGTTTAATCCTATATGCATCATATAGCCCCAACAATTCTGGGAAGAACCAAAGTTGGAGATTTGATATAGGGTGGTTTAGTATTTCTTCATTCATTCCCATCCAATCAAAAAAAAAGTTTTTTCCACTTGATGGTTTGATTTGTTTATCAATCGCAAGATACGAAAGATCTTTTGTATCAATTTGATTACTGATTGAATAATAGCTAGTTCCTGTCTTAGTATTTTTATTCATGCGGGTCTCAGTATCCATATTGGCCCAGGCTTCAATATCGATCTTCTTTCTAAGACAAAAAGAAACGATTCTCCAATCAAAATATTTTCTATCCATATTTTTATCCGTATCAACAATACAATCTTCTCGGAGAGAATGACTCATATATATGCCTGCCGGCATATAAAAAATTGGGGGTTTATTTGTATTGTATTGATGGGGAATTTTTAGGCTTCCCTTTACTTGGAATGGTGATAGAGAAATATATGAATCTTTACCTTCTCTATAATTGATATATTTTTGTGATAAAAGATCATATTCATACTGTTTTTTATAAATTTTATTTTTACTCGATAATGAATCCATTATATAAGCATTTTGCTTCTCATAATGAGAAAAAAATTTTTTTTCATATGAATCCAATTTTGTTGATGCCTTGTTTGAAATCGTATGACTTTGATTGATTCCATTTCGTCGTTTTTGTAGAACTAATTGAGACGATGGAATCTTAGAGAAATTATATTGATAGTTATAATGACCGTTTAACCAATTTTTCCACCCATTCATTTCAAAACTGCTAAGATTCTTATGTCTTGATTCAGAATAAAGTATTCCTTGTGTTTCAAAAAAATCCTTTATTCTATCCTTAAGAAAAAAAGACGTTCCATGATATTGAAGTACAGATCTCATGTGATATTTGTTAATCGCTTGGGTTTGTGATAATTTGTAAAATACATATGCCTGTGACAAGTCAAATAGGTCACAAAAATGATGTAATTTTTTATTACTAATATTAGAAAGTGAGCTCTTTTTAGTCGAAATGAAATGCATTCTTTTTTTTTCTTCGACTCCTTCTTTCTTTATTTCATTATTGTAACTTTTTTTATCAATCCCCCCTTTTTTTCTTTTTAAGTCTAGGGAAAATTGGATATTGATCCTGGGAATATTAATGAGAAATAGAAGGGTGTCCATATATATTTTTTCAATAAAAAAATGGAAAAAAGAGTGTCGTTTACGTATTAATCTAGCACTTCTTCTTTGGAATATCTGCCAAATATTTTTTGGCTCTTCTAATCTTTTATCGTTACAACTTATATCGGTAGGATTAATATTTCTATCTGGAATTAGAAATGTTTTTTTCTTGTCAGTTATTATTTTTTCAATTTGATTCTTGATTCTACTTGTCCTATCAGCCAGATCCTCCGTTTTTTTTTCTGTTAGTGAATAATTTGTCCAATTAATTCTACTGGACGATTCATGAACTATCTTATTTTCTTTGAGAAAAAAATCCTTTTTATGAGTATGAGTCCAGCTTTCTTTTTCTTTTGAGTCCTTTAGAAATCCTTTTGTTTTTTCTTTTAAAACTCTTAGACCTAGAAAACTTTGTGTTTTTTTTTTCCTTATTTGATTTTCTAGTTCTTTAAAAAAGGGTTTTAAAAAAGAAGGTCGTCTTCGAGGAGAACCAAAAGGAAATTCAGTTTCCATCCCCCAGACTGTCAAAAAGCAAGAATTCTCTTTTGTTCCTCTTGGATTCCTATGATAGGATCGTTGCTTAGAACTGTTCCAAGGTTTCGGATAGAAAGGATATAGGATCTTTATCTGAATACCCTCTGTTAACCAATTTTTTGGAAATTCCATTTCAGATAATTGAACACCATTATAGGTGCATTTAACATGCATTTCTCTACTCCACTCCCTCCAATCCTCATTCCACTCCGGGGGTTGAAATAATAAGATACGGCTGAAGTTTTTAGCTATTATCAATGAGGGCAATCCAATATATTTTCTAAAAGTTGAGTGGGCTATTAACAAGCAACCCCTTATTGATTGACCAAATAGAACAGTATCCCAGCTTTCCGCTACTGCTAGCCGGTCATTTTCTTCCCCTTTTTTCTTTCTTTTTTGATCTTTTTCCTTTGCCTCTTCCCCAAAATCAGAATTTTTTAATTCCGTACTTTTTATCATCCAATGCCTAAAAAGAAGATTCATAATTCTGGAGGTATCAGCAGAAAAAAGAACCTTCTTGTAGATTCTGTCCAAAAAAAGAGGGGAATGGATATTTGTTTGAAACGGCTCCCAAATAACTGTTTTACGCCTTTGAGCGCGCATAGATCCTTTGATTATATCTCGACGAAAATCCGATTCTTGCGAATAACGTAGGACAAATACTTCTTCTACTTCATCATTAGTATTCGTTGTACTATTTGTACGTTCGGTATCCGTAAAAATGACTACATGATTGGCCTTTCTTGACCTAATTTCATGATCCTCGGCCGTTTCTTCTTCAATTTCTCCGTCTTGTTGCTCCAAACTGGTAATCAATTTGTATGACCATTGAGGAACCTCTTTACATATTTCTTTTATTCCAATGGCTTCTTTTATAATTTTTTGATGATTTCTATCAGGTGTAACCACATCAAATAAATATTTTATTCCATTTTCTGAATTCAGGTTTCCTTCTTTTGGAAGTAATGATTTTTCCTCCAATTTTTCTTTTTTTTCGTCAAATCCTTGGTAGTTTGTGGGAAGTATATTATGAAGTTTATTTATCCAAATCCAATCTTCTACCGAGAAAGACTCATTCATATTCAAACTTGGGTGTAAATACCTTTTTTTGCTTTTTCCGCTTCCGCGGTAGGTTCCGCTCAAAAAAGGATCATACCCTTCAGGCAGGCATTCTTGTTCAGTCTCATCATTGCATAATCTAATCCTTTTTTCGAGTACATCCAGTTTCAGAGATCCCCTTTCTAGAGCATCAATTCTATTGAAAAATGCGTTGTTTATATTCTTTTTTTTTTTTTTGTTAGTATAAACC